GTCGAAAAAGACTGATTCAACGAGATATGCCTTGCCTGCATTAAGATTTAAAACTTGTCGTCTACTTTCAGGAAATGTTCGGAAGAGAGAACTTACAATAATACAACGCCGCACTCTCCGAAAATTGAGAAAGAAGAAAAGATATATTAAGAAAAAGATTTATCCGAGAAAAAATCGTAACAGTTACATCCAATTACAAACTACACGAAAGTTGCCCCTTTTTCATGGGAATTTACCCATCACAAAGATGCACAGAGGAACAAAACGAACTTCATATATCCCTTTTCTACTCAATCCAGAAACAAGATTGGACGTTATTCCGGTTCGTCTCCATTTTTGTGAAACTATTCCTCAAGCAAGGCAGCCGATAAGTCATCGAAAAGTGTGTGTGAATAATTCCATACTAAACATTACTCATTTTAAAGTTTCCCACGGTGATATAATATCTTTTCAAGAAAATTACGCGAGAACCCGCGGTGAAGAAATAAGGAGATCTTTCTATATCAAAATATCAGTTGAAAAAATAATAGGAAAATACCTGGGTCACCGGGTAAGAATGCGGGGAAGAGCCAAAACAGAAGGGTCCCTCCTACTAAAAACGTCGAAGGGATGCCACCTACTACTAAAAACGTCGAAGGGATGCCGCCTACTACTAAAATCCCGGTTTTTGCAAAAGTTACGTTCTTCTATGCTTAAAGAAGACTTAGAAAGGACAAAGAAGTTTGGATCCGAAAAAGTATGCTTAGGCAGTTCCTTCGCGGAGCACAGTAGAATGAAGAGGAATTTGTATCAGTATCATTTCAAATCCTTATTCTTATGGAAGAAGAGAAGGAACGAGAAAAACCGATATCTTCCTATTATAGATCCAAGAAGTTCTATAGTTTACAACTCTTCTTTATATAGTAAAAAGATCTATTGCTCTGCATACTCCCATCAGTTTACTATGAAGAGAAGGAAGAGAAGAATCAAAAGGATCGAACTACCTACTCATTATTCGGAGGTCAATCATAGAACACTAAAAGCTGTGGTATCTTATGGACCTAACATAGATCACATCCCTCACGACATAAGATTGAAAGATCCAAACCTTCCTCTTCGGAGCGGAAACGGACGTGGCCAAAACATATAAAGATCGGCGTAGTCGCTCATAGGGACATATCTATCCGGAGAGAGAATAGTCGAGATCGATTCATAGATAGATCTCTTTCGTGATAAATAGGTATCCCCATGGATAGAGATAAAAATAGGGAAGCCCTCATAGAGCAGTCGACTAGAAGTAGAAGACTGCTGGCTTGAGAGAAGGTGGCCTCCCTCGGGAAACATGGCCCAATTTCTCTTCTTTCTTTTTGATTTCGGGTTTCTTTATTGCCCAGAACGCGTCAAGGTGGGGAAGAAGCAAGCCGAACCTCTGATCGACCTGGGCACATAAGAAATCGAGAGATCGTAAGTAACTTAGTGAATGCTCTCGTCTAAGGGCTTGGTTTGGAAGAAGAAAATGAAATAGGAACAACCGCGCTGGTCGTACGTAATAGATCGACTTGAATGCTGGTTTGGAGCAAGAACTAGCATTCAAGTTCCATTTCAGTGAAGGACGACGTACCATGATACTTTCTGTTTTGTCGAGCCCGGCTTTGGTCTCTGGTTTGATGGTTGTACGTGCTAAAAATCCGGTACATTCCGTTTTGTTTCCCATCCCAGTCTTTTGCAACACTTCAGGTTTACTTCTTTTGTTAGGTCTCGACTTTTCCGCTATGATCTTCCCAGTAGTTTATATAGGAGCTATAGCCGTTTCATTCCTATTCGTTGTTATGATGTTCCATATTCAAATAGCGGAGATTCACGAAGAAGTATTGCGCTATTTACCAGTGAGTGGTATTATTGGACTGATCTTTTGGTGGGAAATGTTCTTCATTTTAGATAATGAAAGCATTCCATTACTACCAACCCAAAGAAATACGACCTCTCTGAGATATACGGTTTATGCCTCCAAGGTACGAAGTTGGACTAATTTGGAAACATTGGGCAATTTACTTTATACTTACTATTTTGTCTGGTTTTTGGTTTCGTCTCTTATTTTATTAGTAGCCATGATTGGGGCTATAGTACTGACTATGCATAGGACTACTAAGGTGAAAAGACAGGATGTATTCCGACGAAATGCTATTGATTCTAGAAGGACTATAATGAGGAGGACGACAGACCCACTCACGATCTACGTCAGGTATCGGAGATTGATTGGTTCGAATCCAATTCGTGAGATGGCAGTGAGATATAATATACTGAATTCTTCTGCAGCTGATCTTTCATAAAAGATTCTTAAGAAACCGAGGGGCATTAGTCAATCAATGAAAATATCGAAGTAGAAAAGCTTCCATTCCCGAGAAAAGTTTGGAGTTGACCCAGTAGCAGGAGTTGAACACAGCTGATATTGATCCGCTGAAAGATCTGTTGCCAGTGGAGATCGATGGGATAGGCGTGAAGGTCAATCATTCCGGTTATCTGAGTTTCCCTCGACAATGCCTGAGATGTTCTCAGATGCTCTGTCATCGGTTGAGGTGGCATATCATAAGGAGTAGCCAGTTTCGAGAAAACCGAAGCTAAAGAGATAGAGAACTACTCGACTAAGAAGTCGGTGTTGGAGGGGGACTAATCCCTCTTCGCTTAGTTGGAGAAGGGCACAATCTCCTATCAAGGTGTGGAAGCATTACCCGCACCTTTCAGGCTTCCGGACTTTCCTTTAGAGCAGCCGTCAAGATGAAGCTTTAGCCATCCACGTCAGGAGAGAATAAACCTACACCGCACCCTCTTTTGCTTCGAAGAAGCTGATGTTCGTTGTTCTAAGCACTGCCATTTGACTTTTGATGAATTGAAACTTACTGGTCCTCTTTATACACCCTTACCTTAAAAAGTTTCAACAGCTTCTGACGGGAAAGGAATATTATACCTAAAATAGGACTTCCACTGAGCACCAAGCCCGGTGTTCTCTCCCATTAAGAAGCAATTTCAAAATTCATTCAATTATTTGCTTGCTTTTAGAGCAATGAAGCATCAAGGTGAATTGAGACGAACTAATGAGTTTGAGTTCATGAGGTTTCATGCGTAAGAGTAAGACTACTACTATATGATAGAAGAAATGAAGTAAGAATCGTCAGAATCTTTCGCAGATCTATTCGTAAAGCTTAAAGAAAGTCCGGTTGATAAACATAAACTTCCGCCCCAGGATGGATGTAATTCAGCGCAAATCCGCTCTTCTCTTTGAAAGAAGGAGTTCTTCCGGGCGCCGCTAACAAGCGTTATGTCTTTTCTTATGCTTTATCCGCTAAAGCCTCACCCTGAATCCTCGGGCAAGCGAACTCCTTTTCGCCTAGCCTAGCCTAGTCGGAAATCTGATTGCGACTACAGAAAGAAGGTCAGGTCCGCTCGAAGCTTCAAAGAAAATGGGCCAAATCGCATATCTCAAGTGGTTCACAAAAAAGCAAATATTCTTAGAAAATTCCTTGATATCCAAGGTCTTTCCAAAGAAAGCCCTTTCGGGCAACCGTTTCAATCTCTTCGCTAAAAGTAAAGTTACCTACTTAAGCTTAAGAGGTTAGACTAATGTACTTTCCTATGGAGTGACTTGCACAATCTGCTTATAGTATACTAGTCCCAGCTCTTGTTTCAGAAAGGAGTGGTTACATGATATCGTCCGCTATTCGACAGTGCTCTCATAACGAATTTCTGGTGTGATTATGGATTGGCTTAGCCACACCGGAGCCATTTTCATCGTCTTTGGAATTTGAATATAATCCTTAGACGAAATGATGAAATGTTGGAGAAGAAAAAAGGGAGACTGACAGGGCCTGTCCCTTTCTGCTACGAATTCGGGCGCTCGTCCTTACTTTTCTGCTTTAAGGAATGAATAGAAATTCGAAGGATGTCTTTGAAGCGCATAGCCCGCCCATGCTTCTTTGTAGCATACTTAAGATGCTGCGGGATAAACGCTCTTTGAAAGGTAAATGAATGCTTATCCTGTGGATGCGGCATTAGCGGTCTTAGCATTTTCCTGTTACAGAATCGACTCTGAACACTGTTCATGGCGCGGTTAGCGGTGAAAAAGAATAGCGATTGTTGAATCAATTTGCTCTTTCGACTGTGATTGCTCTTGTGAAGCTCTGAGGTGAGGCATGCTATCATGGGAGTGAAGGCAAGATCCGACTTTCAATCGAGTGAATAGCAAGCTTGTAGTTGAATCGAGATTGACGATGAGTACTTCATCGAAAATCTATCTCTTTCTCGAAGCTCGTGCTTTAAAGCGAACGAATGGAACTAAAGGAATGATTGGCCTTAGCCATTCTTCACTCCTTGTTCATAATAGCTAACCAAGAGTGAGCTTATTCAAGCGGATAAGAGAACGGCGGACACGGAGACAACAGCAGTTACTTGTGCAGCGGCAAGAGCGGACATCCCTCAACGACTAGGACCGTCTTCTCTTATTCCTGAAAACATCTGCAGAGCTAAGCCCAGAAGTAATATTTTCTGAATAAATCAGGTAAGAGCAATAGTTTCAACTATGCCTTTTGTCTTTCGCCCGCTACTTCTGAGCCTGGAGCCGGCACTCCTAAAGAAGTTAACCAGATAAAACTCCTCTACGCCCACTTCTCTTCCGAATCCAAGACTTGGTTCAAACTTGAAAGCAGCACTGACCATAGATAGCATAGAGCTCTTAGACAGCGCCTAATATATGACGGCTAGCTTCGGTTTTGATTATCTTTTTACGATTACGATTCCAGTATTCAATATCTCCGCCTCCCCAGATATTTATCAAAGTCGTTTACTTATGGGCGCAAGTCAGTCTCTTCAAGTTACAGCAAGAATAGGGGGTTCGGGTCTGAGGTAAGCCTTCCTCTATCATTGGTAGGCAAAAAGGGGTAAGCGAACCTGGCTGTGTTTGTTAATAAGCAAATGGGTAAGTAAGCGCAAACAGTACGAATCTCTTTCTGTATTCAAGCCTGCTCGGACTGAAGTTGTTGTGTGAGCCTTGAAAGTACCCGAGCAATCAGCATGAAGATATTTAAATGGATCCCTTTTTCTTAATGACTCTTCTTAGGGAGTAGGATCTATTGCTGCGGAGCTCAAAGAAAGTGCGCGACAAATCCGCTGCTCGGAATAGGGATGCAGAGATGGAGCTGTTATTAGCTTAGGAATTTTCTTCCATCAATAAGAAGACTAGCTTTCTGAACTTATTAAAGCATACTATTTTACTACGTTTTCTTTTTACTAGATAACAAGAAAGAAGAGAAAAAAAAAGGAACTCACATAGAATAAAGAAAGGACAACTAATTATAACTATTACATATGAATGTAACAGCTTAGAATAAGCCAAGAGCTGATAGTGATAGGCTTAGAGCTCACTTCACACCAACAGAATTGTCAGCTTCCTTCTCCCCTCAGCTTGAGAACTCCTATCTACATCAAGATCTGGCCCTGCTCTCTGGTGATGTTCGCCCATTCCGTGGCACCCGCACGAAAAGAAAGATCGGCAAATAGCGTACAAAGAAGATCCGCCTCTCTAATTCACTTGGCAAAAGACATCCAATCCCAGGGAAAAAGCAAGTCAGACTGAGTTCAATTAGTCCCGTCCTTCCTTCAGCTTACAGGGATGGAGTTGAAGAAGGGATCAAGGTCTGGGACCAAGAAGAAGAGCAGATGCCAGACGGAGTTCGAATCGTATAATAACAGAAATGAACTGACCCACTGTGGAAAAGAACAACACTTGGCAAAAGACAGACCAACCAGACAGTTGAGTTCACAGCTACAGGCGCAACAGGCCAATGAACATCGAGAGAAGCTATTCAGTAAGTCAAAGAGGAAGGGAAGGAGTGGATTCTCTCTTATTGTATGTGTATGAGTATGATCAACAAGAAAGCCATAACAGAAATGATAAGAAGGTCTTCCATCAATCATACAAACTTCAGTAGCCTAATACCAGCACAAGTCGAGGGGCGTAAGCGTTTACCTTTACCTGTTTAATCAATCCCTGGGATACTAGGCCCACTCTTTAGCACACCATAAGATCGGATATATATCAGGGCTTTAGCCCGAGGGAGAAGGGGTCCCAGATCTAGTTGTGATTGCCATTGAGCTTTATCTCATTCGATGGAGGAGTGTTAACTCTGCGAAGATTGGATTCCGTCCCCTGGTCTACAACCCTTATACATTAAAGGGTAGTCTTTCCTAAGTAGTTCAAGTAAAGAGCTCATCGTAGACCAATGGCTAGTGACGGAAACCGGTAAAGTAACTCTCTTCTCTTGATTCACATTCATGCATATGAAACCGTTGCGACCCATTTATTCGCCGCTGGCACCAAGCTTTCTTAAGGCGCTAAAAGCTTCGGACTATCCTTAACAATGGCGCTAGTTAGTGAAACCCTAAAAGCCAACCTCTGCTTCTCTATTTTTAGATTGGTGAGGGCGCGCTCCTGTATTTTCTTGGTGTACCTCAGCTTCGCTCCTCTCCCGGCTAAGGTCGAGTGGCTTTTCGCTCCTCTCCTTATTAGAAGAGTGGCTTTTCGCTCCTCTCCCAGCGGTCTTGTGGCTTTCGCTCCTGGAATGGTAAAAATGCGGATTTCGCTTGCATAAGCCTGAATAAGATCTGAGGTCTATACCAAGAGATTCTGTTATCTCTATATCCCCCCCTATACTAGTAGCAAGTTTACCCAACCTCTGAGAGGTACTCATACTGACCAAAGACGCTGACTACATACAGGAAGGGAAGAGATTGTTAACCAGCCTTGGCTATTGGCGTGTTGTTACGCTTAAGGGAAGCCCTTGATCCTAACACATCTCTTACGGTAGAGATAGAAACTTACTTCTCAACTGTCTCAGAAGGTAGGAGTGAAATGAAATTATTTAGGGATAAATAAGACTGTGACTTAGCGTTAATTAAGGCCAATAGCCGTACCAGAAGGGGGAACGAACTCCTTTATTCCGGCACACTAAGACCACATGCTACCCATACAGCAATTCTGGTTCTCCGTTCATGCCGGCTTATCTTGCTTGGGAACTTGCTACCAAGAGCTACTAAAAGAAGTGGATTGAGCTGCCTTAGGAGCTGGAGCAGGGCTTGCTTCCATGGCGAGAGGAGGAAAGAAAGCAAAGCTTGAAGTTGCCTATTCTCTTCGTCAACTACTAACTTACAAGCATATTGGAATAAAATAAACGCTTACAGCGCCTGGATTTACGTAGGGGAAAGGAGATAGACCAATCGGTCACTCGCTTGCCTACCGGACAGATGCTCCAGGAAATTACTATAGGGATGTATTCCCGGAATTGGTAACATCACCTCTTGGTTTAACCGGACAAGTCATAACAACCATTCTTCCAACAATATCAATTTGTAATTCTTTTTCGTTTAACCTAAAGAAAAGAATGGAGTTGCTCTTTAAGGGTTAGGGTTTGGGCAAGTACCAACAATGTCTGTAAAGTAAGGGTAGCTGCATCTCGTAGCAGGCATTTTATAGGTCAAAGGAAGTCTTTTACCCTTGATTCTCTTTAAATGCGGACTTAGTTACCGATGCTTGGAAGAGTTATTCCTGTTAACCTGCTCTGGCTGCAACCAACGTGACTCTACAAGGGGGCCTTTTAACGCAACCTTTCATGGGTGTGATGGTTGGCATGGGAGTGCTTTAGCTCCAGGACCTTTCAACGCCAAGGAACAAGCCAATAACAGCAGTCCCAACCTACAATGCTGATGATGCCTCACCTGCTACTTACCGATTCATTCTCCTTGCACCGGGAGTTAGTTTCGAGCTTAGCTCGTCTTTTAGTCGATGAAAGGACCTCTTGCTAGGCCGATGTAGGTGTCTAAGACCAACAGCTGCGGTTGCTGATTCCCATCGGCGAGAGAGAGAATTCCTATCGAGTGAGGGTATTTCGACTTCGCGCCTGGAACCCCTAACTAACTAAGCAGGTCAGCTAGGAATAAATAGAACTCTTTCTTACTGGTCATGGAAAGGAATGTCCGATCCCCCCTCCCTTTGGGAAAGTATGAGTCTTCCCCAGCACAAAGACGTTGTGATTTGCTTCCAAGCCAAGGTATGAATGAGGTTGGGGAACCAGAGTCATTTCCTTCTGCCACGATGGCTACCTTTCTTTGATAAGAACCTTTCCTCTTCTTTTATTCTTTCGCTTTAACTTCGTGCTATAAACAAACCTTTCTTCGCTTACTTCTCTTACGACAGAAACTGACTTATCAGACTTGGAAACTGATGCCTTAGCAGCAGTGACCTTTAGTGAAAGAAGTCCTTAAACACCAATAAATAAATAAATAAATAAATAAATAAATAGTAGTAGCGCTTCGCTTGTCTAATTAGACTTCAAAGGGAAGACAAACTATCTCTTAAACTAAAAGGCCTAGCTCGTTATTTCCGCATTCCCTCTTCTTCGCATCTCTTATGAGATTTGATACTTTCGCCCAGGAAGACAAGAAACTAACAGGAGACCTCTCTCACTACCTTATTAATAGGAGAACAAAACTAAGTGCTTTGGAAACAAACATTGATTCTCTTATGATATTTGAGAACTTAGAAAACGCGAATACTAGTTTCAATCATTCCTTGGATCTTACTTACGACATTGGGAAAGGTGAAGATTCGAGAGGGATTGATTGTCTTCACTGCTGACGCAGCAGTTCCGGTCGGAGATCTTTCCTTGTATGGAAAGAGTGAAATGAAATGGTACGATTACTCAAGATTCCTTGTTCCGTCTTTCATTGTTTGGATTTCGATTCGAACTTCTCATACGAGTAAACCACAAAGGACTCCACTGGCGAAAGGTTAGGACTAAACGAGTAAACTGACTTCAGTGGTATCACTGCTAACGGTGTTCGGAGCTTCCGTCGGAGAATGATCCGACCCTAGCTACATCGGTCTTTTCGGCATCAATAGCAGGATCGGTCTTTCGTTCGTTCTCTTTCACCCCAAACAAAAGGCAATCTCCTATATCAATCAAGGCTTGGGATCGAAAGAGAGCTTTTGCGGGGTAAATAAGATTCGGTTCGGGTCACCCATTTCGGGTGTCGGGTCGGGTATGGGTCATGTCGGTTCGGGTCGGTTTTCGGGCCAGTTTTGCCATGTCTACGGATCCTTTGGTTAACTATTTCTCCCATGCAGACGTAGCTCCGATCTAAGGAAAGGGGTGTAACTACGTGAAACGAACACCTACCGTTGTGCTGACGCAGGAGCTGATTAACAAGTCCCTGCAGTTAAAGAATTTTAATAAAGCTGCTAAGATCTGAAAAAAGGATAGAAATTGAAATCCGACTTTATGCGAGCAAGGTTCAAAACACTCTTTATAATCCGTTAACGCGTTCGTTCCACTACGTTACACTCCTACCTTCTATAAATCGAGAAAAAACATTGATCCAAAATCTTTATTCATTACTACTACATAAAACACTACATTACATAAACAACCACATATGACTGACGACGAGCTTTAAAAGCATTAGGCTAACTACATTACTTATTTTCGAAACATAAATAAGTCAAAGGATAGGCCTTAACAAGTAGAAAGAAGATAAAGGAACTACTTTTTTTTTTCACTTCAATTGCATACTAGGATTCGAAAGATTCATTCTGTCCTTTTCCAACCTGTATGATAAAAGATCCTACCCTACCTTGGGACGTATGCCTTTCTCGAATTCCTCTTTCCGGTGATGCAATTGCTCCCAGTGAATGTGGATTCTGGTCTAGCACCAACCATTTCGGTTTTAGCGATTGAATGTGCTTACCGGCTTCCAAGCCTTCATCAAGGGAAGAAAATCATACCACGTCCCACCAAGTCAAAGAATAGATGATTGGCAGTCTTGGTATCCGACGATAGATCCTGTGCCTGCCTGTATAGAATGTAAAAGATGAAAGTCAATATCAATTAGATGGAGATCAAGCATTGCAGGAAAAGGCTGATTATCCACTTCCAGTCGATAGAGCTAAAGGACTCATTCCCACCCTCGACATAAACAGGAAAAGGGCTGATCCAACTAGGGAAGAAACAGAGGGTTTCAAGTAGGGTAGGGAGCTTTAGCGGTAGAAAGGGGTGGCTTTCTCAGCCAATCTAATAAGCAGAGGTCAAGAGCTCTTTGTTTACCCCAAAAAAACAGGGTTTTTTGCTATGTCCTCGTGCCGGTGCCGTTTCTTGCAAGATCGAAAAGGCTCTGTTCTCTGTCAGAATAAATATATCAACCGGGACAGACAAGCAGGACTTTCTAACGTCACTTAGCTCCTTCTGGAAACCTATCGGGGGGAAAACCTCTTTCATAAGTCCGGTGACTTAGGATTACGCTACCCTTTCCCCCGGGAATCCTTCTTTCCCCTTTCATTACCATGCCAGTCAGAGAAGGAATCCATTGGAAGCAGCGAGTCCTACGGTTACACCACCTCGAGAACAAGTGGAGTTTCCCAAGTTCTTTCGTATATAAGGAAATTATCATTGGAGCTTCTACACTAAGGAAGAACTTACCTAGACGCGAAAATATATACTATGACGCTTAAAAAGTCCTCCTTTAACAAAGAGGATTTCACAAGTGGTATTCAGGACTGGTCAACCATTGGGCTACTATGGCTCTTGGGCGTTGTTCTCTCTAACCCACCTCTGGTATGGTTAGCAGCAGACAAGGCTAATCCACATCGTACCAGACCATTTCATCGGTATGCTTTGCTTGGTGATGACATTGTCATTGCCGATAAAGCGGTGGCTGATGAGTATCTTCGCTTATGAAAGAAAATCGGAGTCCAAATCTCAGAGGCTAAAAGTTTGGTCTGACAGACTGGTGCTCTCGAATTTGCTAAGCAGTTCTGGGTTAAACAGGTACAGGTCAATCTGTCACCGGTTTCTGCCCGTGCTGTTTTAGCTGCGAATAACCTCATCGGATACCATACCCTTGCTTTGAAGTATAATATGTCGCAATCAGTATTATACCGATTTGCGGGGGCAGGGTACCGGACAATGTCTCGTTCCGATTCTAATAAACTGTCCAGACGGTTTAAGCGGATTCGGGCGATGGCGTCTAAACCATCTTAAGGTAAAGGTGATCCGATGAAGCAACCTATAGAGTGGTTTTATGGACGAGGGCTTCCCCTAAGCCCTTACTCGTCAGGCTTCATCCTTCACCAGATCAGGGAGGAATTCAAGCCTCAACAACTTGTCCTTCCTCCTGATGATCTGATGGTTGAAGGGGAGAGGGTAAATATGGAATACACCCTTTATCGCAATTGGATGGAGGGGCAGTATTTGAAAGACCTTCATTGGTACCATAAATACCTCTTCCTGGAGTACGATCCCTCACTCGAGACCTTATTTGACCCTCTGGTCGTATGTTCTTCTTACAAGAGGAAGCCAGGGGCTACATTGAACAGTCAAGTTCAAAGCTTTCTCCTTGTATTGGAGGATGTTCGATTGGACGGAAGGAAAAGGTCCAGGGTGGAATCCTGGAATTATTAGAGATAAGGATCCAGATCCAGCATGTCTCCCTTGTGAAAGGGTCTCATGCGGAGGGGCGATTAGTACTCAACATCAAGCTTCTCTGTAAAGTTTCCATACTGAACCAGGTATGGGAACTCTTACAGTTGACCAATGGGTAAGTACTTTTTCTTTTGAATCACCTAGCAAAAAAGCCTAAGCGCCTATTCTTCCATGAAAGCTGTTAGGAAGGGGGATTAGCGAGACCTCATCCCGCACAAGAAGCAAAGCAGTGGAAAGTACGGAAGCAGAAAGGGAGACTAGGACAGCAAGGAGGTACTAAGTAGTAGCTACAGAGTACGCTTGTGGAAGGGCATTTCCAATAGCATTTCACTTGGGTGGGAGGGCAGTTGGCTTGGAATCATCTTATGAAATCGAAAGAAAGACTGCAGACATAAGCATTTCCCAACTTTGAATATCACCATATCCTGGTCAAGGCTCCAACGCTGGCTGCTTCAGTTACAGAGGAGGAGGACGAGAACTGATAAAGGGACTACTTAGAACGAAAGGATTGAACCAAGGGCTATTACTCTAATCCCGGGCTAAAGGTTCATTCGATTCCTTTCTAAGTCAGATCTGACGTCTGCATTCGAGGCTACTCTTTGGATCTCGCCAACTGCTTGGTTAGTCTCATTGTGCTTAGCAACTATGGACTCAAGGGTTACTATGACTTCTCTTTCAACGAGACCACCCAAAAAACCTAATTCAGCTTCACGTAAGATAGCGTCAGTATGGTATCGACATGATTATGAATGATAGAATACCCGAAACACAGAAAGAGCTAGCAAAGTCAGTAGCAACCCTCTCCCCTTCAACTTCCTTACGAAGTAGGAGCGGAAGAGAAGCTTCCTATCCATCCCCGGACGAAAGTAAGCACGGTTTCGTTTGGTTTGAAGCAGGACGTTAAGGCCTGTCAAAGTAAAATGCTTTCAATAGAAGGATCATAAGTCCCCGGAGACAGTCTGCCTTTCCTTTTTTGGGTTAGGAGTGATATCCTCGGGTTCCTTCTCTCTCTTTCAAGTGAAAGCCGAAGACGTTGAAGAAGGTACTACAGCCGGGAAAACTACTGAATACGATAACAATAGCATTCACAGCGGAACAAACGGATCAGATATAGCTACTTAAGGCCTAGCTGCTACAGGCCTATCTCAAAAGGGCCTCGTCTCGAGTTGCTCGGCTTAAGGTCGAAGATAAAGCTTGGACAAGGTGAGGGAGAAGTTGCTGTATGAGGTCCGGTGACATCAAAATTTGGACAGACGGGAGACGATGATCGAAGTCAGACTTGAGTATGGGACGAGAACTCGCTTATTTTGATAAGCATCAAATGAGACTGAAAGCACCATAGGAAGAGAACAAAGAGTTGTTTTTGACCAACTGACTGGGCCGCTTGGGAGACATAGGCAAAAGGAGGTGATGATGTTCTTCCTTATGTACCTGTGTCTGTGTCCTTTGACAAATCTACCTCTGAATCTGTTGACCCATCTCTATCTATATCTTCTTCTAGGTCGGCGGACCCTGGTCTTGTTCGAGTTTATGATATTCCCCGCTCGTGCCTCCCCTGTCACGTATGGGGATCCCCTTCGCTGCCTTTCATTTAGCTACTCTTCAGTATTTTACATTTTACCCGGTCAACCACTACATTTCTTGAATGGTCGCTGCCTACATAACTCTTTCTCCCTCTTTTCTTTGAAGTGAGTCTCAGACCTATTTATGTAGTTCTCGGTCCTTTTTTTACAGTTCCTGACAGGTACTTTTGTGGCTCTTCACTCCAGCCCTGAAGTATTCTGTAAGCTGTCATGAGTACGCCTTTTTAGCCTACTCCGACAGCAAATTGGCGCTGTTTTGGCAGCCAGCCTCCGCACCCTGGCATAGGCATTTGCTTACTTGCTCGCCAATGCCTTGGGCTAGGCCTTTCGCCGCCCTCGCCCTCACAATTCTCCACCCTCTGACCTTAACTACCCCCTCGACATCGGTGGCCCCCTTATTATGATTGAATACTCATTCTGGTTACTGATCATTCTTATCTCATTCATTAGGGAAGGGGCAACCCATTTGCGCGACGGAATTCTTCGTCACTAAAATGAGAGCGGAATTCCTGGTAAATTTCAGAATCTCTGCCGTTCTGGTTGAGTTGTTGAATAAAGGAAGTTAGATTTCCATCAAGGAAGCTTAAGGTGATCGAGAAGACGGATGAAAGATAGATCTCTTCTCCCCGCAGCCTATAATATTTTGCTTACTTTCTCGTTGTTGGAGAAAGCGAAAAGGATTCCTTCTGGTTGTCACATCTTGTCACCCTGTCTGCTTTGGCTATCTGTTCGTAATGCTTCCTTCTTTTCTTCGATTGAATGAAGTCCTTCTGAACTGGAATCATGAATTGGATTCGAACCAATATCTCTTTTGCGACTTTCCCCTTAGTCGATCATGATGGGAAGATCCCGCTGCCCAGGATCTCGGCACCCCTCCCACCTTTCGGCGAGATATTTGCCGTGAGCAATGCGACATTCCCAAGACCTAACGAGAGATCTCTCTCTCCCTCTCTTTTTGGGCATAGCTTACTGCTTTTAGTTTCCATTGCCCTCAGCCTCTCGCTCGGCCCGGGCGCCCATGAGGTGTGGTTCGGGTTCAAAACAAAGACAAATACACATAAAAGCCAACCGTCAAAATCAAAACCGGCATTCAAGCCCAAGCCCATGGAGCAGCTTCACTTTCTATCCTCCCCAGGCGAACATGAAAAAAAAGGGGATTTTTTAGGGGCAAAAGAAGAAAAAAGAGGAGGGCACTCCCATAAATGATTAGTCGAGATAGAAAGATGGTTTGCTTCCTTCCTAAAGAACTCTTTAAGTTCAAAGACTAGGGCTAATCCAGTTAATAAAAGAAAAGACCAGTACTGCTTCTTCAAGTAGTAATTCTTTACCTGCCTTTCTCTACTGCAAATAGCGTAAGTTGTTCACGAATAGGATTCATGGCGCATCGATATCCATATTTTTCCGGGTTCTTTCACTCCAAAACCATTAACCATATCTTACTTTTTAACAACAAAAAAAGGCCAAGGAAAAGGAAGGAGGATAACCGCATGATCACCAAACCTTATCCGGCTTGGATAGATTCTGCGCCGTATACGCGTTGGTTCTCTCAGCAAGACTGATAAATCTTCGACGGAACGGGAGACCCGCACCGGCATGACGCGGATTTCCTGTCCAGATGTTGGCCGGTAGCGCAGAATGGGGCACTGTGCCTTAGGTTAGGCTCTTCGTACAATTAATTATTGGATGGTCCCGCCCTTACATGGTACGCCCACCTCCTTTCCTTCTCTGATGAGATATGGAACTCCAAGCCATCCACTTTCGCCTCGCCCTTTAGTTCATTTCCATTCAATTCAATTTACCACCTGGCTTCAGAATCCATCTCATATTGATTCCATTCGTCTAAAGTAATGAAAGAGATGAAGGCTTGTTTACTTGAGTCCTATGAAGGATGATCTCGGAAGTACAGGTATCAGTACAGTGTGGCTCGCTCGATACGGATAAGGTAAACTCCTTGACCCCAACGACAAGAGCGCAAGGCCTAACTAGGTTCTAAACCGGCACTACCTGCAGCTGATTTAGACCACTCACGGGGTACAATGCCTTTTCGCTAGCTGACAGGGGTCGATAAGCAGGAGCGCCCTCCTCTCTACCTTTACTTTAGATAACCACTCGCAGTGAAAAAAACTAGCTATGATCCCAGATGATAAAGAAGCATAATACAAGCTACTCTCCTTCAACATGAGGAGGAGCTCTTTATGTGGTTTCACTTTACCACCATCTGAAATGCGCGAAACTTCGATTGGCGGAAGCCAGTCCATGAAGATTCTCCCTTTTCTTACGCGCAATTCCCCTATTTCGGTAAGCATCCAGTATCTCATCAAATGAACACTTCTCTAAGCTTATCCTGTAGTTTATACGTCGTTTGAAAGCTGCTTCAAGGATCCAACGAATAGCTAAGGTTTGTTGACGATCCCTGGCTACAATCCCGGGGACATCATAAATAGTACCTGCTACTCTTACTTTTTCAACTTTGCATATGGGCTTGATATTCTCTACGGCGTCAACCATAAGTTTGATTACATCGCCTTCAGTTCGAGATGGGCGATGAAAAGTTTGATAAACAATAGCACGAACCCTCGTTCTTTTACCTTCTTTCATGTTAAAGTTGACCAATTTCTTGATCAATTGTTTTTGCTCACTATCTAAGCCACCCATATAACTGAGAATTTCCGAGCAATTGGAAGCTGCTTTCGATGACGAGGCCGAACAATTTTTATTACGCGATCCTTACTGTCCATCTTTATCAGCCAACTCCCCTCTTTACTGTTTTGTTTGTTCTATTGACACTGAACCGTATCCTTTCCACAACCATGGTTAACGAACGACTATTGGTGCTTGCTCTGGTGCTAACCATCTATCATGATTAAGATCGGCTAGTGGAACAATGGGCGAAAGCCCGATCAAGTCGTCAAGATGACAAATTTTTGATATCCCCTAGTACGAGAATGTTTAGTCATTCAGATAGCGACTGGCCTTTTTTTAGCTATGATCCAAGGCCGAGGAAAAATCCTTTGTCTCCTTCTTTTCTCCTCTTCCTCACATCGATAGCATAATAACAAAGATAGTTACCTATAAACAATTATATCAAGTGAAATGATAAGCATGTTGGCTTGGGTGAACCACCTTATCTTACCAGACTTTGAGTTTCTTTAGTTGCGGTTGACAGCAGTTGTGGGTGAGTGGGACCGGGGCCTGTAAACTCCATGGAAAGGCCAGAGGGGTTGGGGTTTTCAATGTGTTCCTTCTTGCAGTGGAGTAAGGAACATTTCTCCCTCTTCCTTGAGGTGTGGGACCAGGGGCCTTAGGCTTAGTCCGTCAAGGTTGAATGCGTGCTTTCTTTCCTTTCTTCTGTTTAAGAGTTAACCCGCCTTTACTTACTGTTTGCTTTAAAGTTGGAAGGGGAGAGCTTACGAGTGAACTAGGGAGCTCTCTAGTCAGACTAAAAGAATGAAAGGAAGAAAGGCAAGAATCCAATCAGCTGCTTCATCTTCATCCAACAATCCTTTCAGAATGTGATAAAAACTGAGAGTCAATTCTGTCACAAACGAATTCAAAGAAGATTGCGCCAATGAAAAAGTGCGAAAAGCAATATGACAGAGCTCAACAAATCCAGGAGCGAAAAGCCACTCGACCTTAGCCGGGAGAGGAGCGAAGCAGAACTAAGCTTCAAAGAAAAGGGCAGAGGCGGCAAGTAAGAATCCTACCAAGCAAGACCCCCGAGATAAAAAGCGCGTCAGCGTTAAGCGGCAGCCATTAAGTAAGTGGAGAATTTCCATATATTCCGCAATTAGCTCCATCAGAAATGGATCCTTTACTGCAAATGAGACTTTCCAAGAGTGAAGCGGCTTTAAAGGGGGAAGCATGATCGCAAAGCAAGAGCTTTTCAGCTTTCCCCCAGTCAGAAATGTGAGCTAGGTAATCTCTTTCACTCTTCTCCTTTCTACATGCGAAAAAAGAAAGGTGAAGGACCCGAAAAGAAAATGGAAATTCTTGGGTTTACCCGTAATTGGGGATCTCAAATCAAAGGGCTTGACCCGTGGGTCATCCCTCTCCAAAAGAAGGACTTGAATAGTAGAAAAGGAAGATGGGCCAGATATGATTTATCTATTTCGTTTAGCGCTTCCTCCCCTATCGGGTAGTTATAGCCCTCTCTTTGAAGTATAGGAAAAGTCTTTCCATTTCGTTACATAGACGCAGTCTCATCTTCTTCTTATTCCTGGTATGAGACTCCCTAACATTCAGAAGCATGAAAGACATAGTAGACATCGTAATGACTCTTCGAATTCGGTTATGCGTGCCTCCGGTGGCCTCTTTCTTCCTGCTATTAGTATATTCTCTCTCATACGACGAGACTAGCTGGGGCTTTGCTTCAGCCTATTTATTTATTGTAGCCAAACCAATATTTTGGGAGAGAGCAAGAGCTTAGGGGCAAAATAGCCGTACGTAGGCCCTTGAACACGGGCTGGTGGATAGATAGGTCGGAGATTGCATGTGTTAAGCATAGCATAGATTCATCTTGACTTGCTGAGAAGAGTAGCCTCCTGTTCTTGTTCTCTCTCTGACGTAGGGGCTTTGACCAGTACGAACTGGACTAGCCTTATGTGCAGGTAGCTTTATATAGAACATAGTCTGACGCCACAACGCGTTTAAGTAGTTTAAGTCTTTGTGTCTCACAATCCAAACTATGGTCCCCATGACGCAACTAGTGTAGTGGACCTATACTAAATAAAGAGAAAGAATTTCCTGTTCGTACTTCCTTTGTCTAGTTAGTCCAGTTTAAGGCAGAAAAAAGAAGTCCTAGTCGAAGCAGTAATGCAATATGTTCTTTCCATAGCCTTCTTCCTTTAGGGATCCTATCTCACGGCTTGGTTGCATTCAGAAGTGCTACTGACCCCACTCGAAGAAGAAGAAAGGACATTGAAGAAGACAGCGCCTTTGGTTTGTCCAAGAAGGCCGGTTTAGATCTCCCTGCTTTGAGTCTCATAAGCCGTTAGCCGAGGGACCAATAACTTTCTCCTTTTGAAGAAGACGCCCCATTTCCCAACTTTCGTTGCCTTGGACGGCCTTACTGTGGTACTCTTCAACTAGGTCAAAGGCGCTCCGCCTTAACCACGGGAAGTTTCCGAAAATACCAATCCGCGTTAGTTTCTTCTAAGCCACCGGCTAGGAATAGGCCGACGAGCTCATTTTTTTTTATGTATGGCCGCGTGGACTAGGCTAAAAGCTCAGAGAAAGCCACAAAGTATAGAGTACCCGGCTGGCCTTTAGCTTCTTCTTTAAGGCAAATAGGGCAGTGCAGCACGCAATAAAGTGTACCCTTTCCTCAACTTATAAAAGTAAGACGCATTATTCATATTCTTAAGATAGACATCCGCGATAGAGGGTCTTTTCATTTACACTCTATAAGATGAACTAAGAGGTTGCAGGTCATTTTCTTTTTTATAAAAACTCTTTTGTCGAAGCTCGTGCACTACTTCTTTTGAAAACACTCTTTCAGGCGATTGCTCTTGGAGTGATTCTTCTTTCTTTGTCTACCCTCGCCGGCTTAAGGCGCTTCATCATATATGTTAATATGTCAATAGCCCGGAATAAAAAACTAAAAAACAGAACTACCTCCGTACTTTTCTTTCCAAGAACGTTCATGCCATCTCGAAAGTTCTCAGGACCTATACCTATAGGGGGTGAGACTGCTTCTTTGTGAGAAGGATTTGAAGCTCAACAATGATTTGCTGCTAATCTGAGTTTGCCTAGCATTGACTTTGAAGGTCTAAGTCAGGACTGCATTCAGTCACTCTTATTTACTATGCTGCTAAGCCCTTCGCCATCGAACTCTTAGCTCTTAGAAATGCGTTTTTGATTTTCACCTCCCTGACCAGTAACCCCAGAAAACGAAAAGTGCAGATGTGAACTAGCTGCTTTTCGCCTCATCTCTTTCTCCGCCATATGAATATGGCACTGAGAGGTGAAGACGATAGCCTTCTTCCGAACCTGCTAAGCTAACTTGTCCACGTTCACGCGAAGGAGAAGGTAAGGCTTGACCTTGTTGGGTCAAGGCTAAGCTTAGTCGGATTCTTCCCCTAGGTGAACTACCTTTAGCTTTCGAGAAGACAGTGAAAGCAGAAGACTAACTTGGGGATGTCACGTGGAATAAAAACCGTCATCCATTTGCCCGGTTAATTAAGATCAAAACGACTTAAAAAAGGATACGACCAAACTGAACCAACCTCAACGGATTGAAAAAAAGCAATCTTTCTACTTTATCTTCCACTGCCTTCCCACGGACTGACTAAACCACCAACAACGGCAAGAGAAAGGGCTTTTTAGAGAAAAAATGAAGATCTTTGCGAGAAGGAAGAAGTTGGAGAAGCGAGCCAAAGGCCTGAAGAGCTACGTCCCCCGCTCCAGAGTAAGAGATGCATAGCTTTAAGGCAATGATTCCAGTAGTCTTTTAAGCTCTGACCCCTTTTCCTATTGTTGAAGTAGGATATACGAGTTCAGTTGGATTTTCTAAATAAGGCTTTTTTTTTAGCGCTGTGACTTCAGTGGGTCAATCTATTCTTCAGTGACAGAGTCAGGCTTCTTTCTGTTATGTTCAAGTGTAGCAATCAATCTCCGCTAAAGCTCTTGTTTCATCAATCCTCTCCATAGTTATCTTTGAACTCCGAAAAATTGGTTGAAGATTTTCGGGTAAACTAGCAAGTAGGAAAGAAAAGCGTTTTAGATAAGTTTACAGGGAGGGATAGGGGGACCAAGGAAGAGAGCATTCCATACTTTTGAAAGTATACAACGAACGTAGGAGTGTTGAGCTGGAGTTAGAGTTAGTCAAAGGATTACCATACTAACGAACAATGGTAGAACGATAGCTAGTTTAATAAGATAGAGGTGGGAAAGCCTACGGTACCGTAAAGGAGGATGGATTCATCACTTCGGGCCAAATCGAAGACTTAGAACGAATCGACCACGTCACGTTATGCTTACGTAATGAACTCTTTTGTTTGCGGATGTAGGACTGGCTTGACAGACTAAGGGAAATGGCCACTGCTACGACTTCTCCCACTAACCGATAGACCGGCATCCACCAAACGCCTAAAGAATGGAAAGAATCGAAAGCTTCCAAGGCGGGTAGGTCGGCTAAACTGTCAAGCTAATGGCCCGCGTCACGACAACGAAAATACATCGAGGCAAAAACTTTTTCTTTCTTGCAACGAATTGCGCGATATGCAAATACATGACGGACTGACAGGCAAGCAACTCTGTTACTTCGGTGACCGGCCCGACCGCCAGGTAAAGGAAGGTGCACGTAGTTAAAGCGAGCGAGTAACTGAGCTTCAAGCTATTCCTTAGGCACAGGGATGTCACAAAGATGAAGTCTGAAAGAAGATCATCTGCAGAATAAAGATAGTCAGTCCCACCGATCGAATCGATAGGAAGAGGCTAAACAAAAAGAAAAGGCCCTTTTTTCGTCGGGTTACAAACCTGTTGACACAATCAAATTTGTCCTATCAATTCACTGATCATCGTCTCTTTGGTAGATTTTGTCATATATAAATAGTCGAAGCTTCCGTAGAGAAACTGCAGGTTCTGCTGGGGTAGCTGTTCCCCGGGCATTATTGATTAAGTGAGAGAGGACTCCCACTTGCAGTCTATTTACCGTTTCAGTCAGCTGCTGAATCGTGGCTCTCAGAGCTTCTGTCTGGGCTTGCGAGGACTGAAGCAATAAATTACATATTTGCTTGTTTTCCATTTCAATTCTCTTTATTTTGTTAGCAAGGAACTAACACTCTTTCTTCCTCTGTCTGCTTTTACCCATAAACTTGGGAAAGAGCTTTCTCTTAACCTGGCCTACGGCCTAGCATTCAGCTAATAGAAGATAACGATTCATTCCCTTTATCTTTATTATCGCTACCCTAAAGGTGGTTTAGAAGCTATAAGATCTCACTCTCTATCGAAATCTCAATCAGCTCATAGGGAAAGGAAAGCCTATCGAAAAGGCTAACTCTCTCTAATTCTTAGCCTTCGGCTTCTTTCTCTTGAGGAGGAGGAAAAGATAGCAAAGCCCTGGCTCGCTCTGCCTTGTTAGGCTGTTCTGATAATACTCTGATTTGGAAGGTTTTTTGAATGCTACTGAGCTGAGAAACAGAAATGTGTTTGAAACCCCTGTTACATAGCTTCAAAGAGTCTACCTACTGACACTAGGCTGGACCAATTTCACCCGATGTTTGGATAAGAGAACCAGCGTCTTCATACTGTCCTAGTTGGATCCATCAGCGTTGTAGTATCTCCAAGCATAAGAAGCTACTAACTAGGTAAGGGCCTTCTATAGACGAAGATGTATGAAGCCGCATTACGGTTCACAAACTCGGATTGGGCTAAATCTGAAGTAAGAAGACTAAGACTGACGCTCGATTCCGTGCCAAGTATAAATGAGCCTTTCCTTACTCTTTTCAAAGAGTATGATAAAGGCGGTTGAGCTGCCTAACTGAAACTCTTCAACGAAGGTTTAGACCCAAGCCAAGGACGTCAACGCTGTGCCCCCGTCTGAATTATAAAGATAATAGGATCTGTAAGGCTTCTGAAAACTTTAGTTGCATCTTGAGTCCGAATGGTCCTTCCCACTTTGGAGAGAACTTGCTCTGGTTACTCCGGGCTGGCTGAATCTGCTTCCAGACTAAGTCACCTTCCAGGAAAACCTGTGGTCGAACATTCCTTTCGAGCCACACTTTGAGGGTATGCCTTAAGAGTAAGAAACAGCTATAAATCCATAATCATTGCTTATTGAGACTCCTACAGAGTTAGCCTTTTCTGCATGGCTCTTCTAATCGAGAGAACCAAAACTTCAGCCTGAAAAAGAGCATCATGCCCGTAGGTAAGGTAAAAGCAAAGCATACGGTGTGATGCCTGTACTACTGAAGCAAGTGGATCGGAATGCTCCAAAAACTTCAGACAAATATAGCCGTTTCCCAGACCGCGATTTCGTTAAGCAAAATGCTTGGCTGACCCTTCCGAAGAAAGTTTTTTCTATTAGATAGGCGATTTCCCCCTTTCCATTGAAGTAGGGAAAGCGGGGCGAAAGCTCTAAGCCCGCATCTTCAGCTTCTATTGGAGGGGCTGCGGATTTCTTTCATCAGTCTAAGACTGACTACGAAGCCAGATACAGAACTTTGAAGAGAAGCGAGGGGGAAGATACTACAGATCAGGTAGCTGGAAGCTATCCTTGTTGACTGGCATTTCTTACTTTCCTTTCTCCTTCCCGGCCTACCAATACGCATATCCTAAACCGCGTCTCTACCTTTCATCCCTTCTCTTCACAGCCATATCCTCTTGAGGCAGTCAATCATGGCGGAAGAAGACTAAAAGAAGGCCATTTCCCTGATCTTAAAACTACCGTTTATAGCTCCTTTTGATGTTACGGAGGA